ACCGCGTTCTGGGAAAAAATCTCAATATTGTATTCGTCTAGAAGAAAAACAAAAATTGCGTTTTCATTATGGTCTGACAGAGCGACAATTACTCCACTATGTTCGTATTGCTGGAAAAGCCAAAGGCTCAACGGGTCAGGTTTTACTACAATTACTTGAAATGCGTTTGGATAATATCCTTTTTCGATTAGGCATGGCTTCGACCATTCCAGGAGCCCGACAATTAGTTAACCATAGACATATTTTAGTTAATGGTCGTATAGTAGATATACCAAGTTATCGCTGTAAACCCCGAGATATTATTACGACAAGAGATGAACAAAAATCCAGAGCGCTGATTCAAAATTCTCTTGATTCATCCCCTCATCGGAATCGGAAATGGAAGTTACCAAGACCAAAACATTTGATTCTTGACTCCTCCCAGTATAAAGGAGTAGTCAATCAAATAATAGATCGTGAGTGGGTTGGTTTGAAAATAAAAGAGTTGCTAGTCGTAGAATATTATTCTCGTCAGATTTGAACCTAATTAAAATACCAAACAAGGGTGCGGTGAATTTTTCCCCTTTTTCTCCTCTTCCATTCACTTATCTTAAATGGATCGGGGGAATTTTTTATGCCCTGAATACTCTACTCTTTCCAGTATTTTCCGTACCACAGGCAATTACAATTAGAATACAATTAGGAATAGTGAATCGATATCAAAGATAAAGAGAGGGCTGGTTTAACGGTTCGAATAATAGTCTTCATTTTTATTTGATACATTGCGAGCGATAAGATTCGTAATGTAGGTGAAGATACGGAAAGAGAGGGATTCGAACCCTCGGTAAACAAAAGCCTACATAGCAGTTCCAATGCTACGCCTTGAACCACTCGGCCACCTCTCCTACATAATCTTATGATTATGATTATTACCCATAAAACGGGTGAATAGCGATCCATTTCATTTAGAATATTGCAGTATTCTTTTTTTTTACGGTATAGGTATGACCAATCGATTATAACAATAAAATGAAAAACAAAAAAAGCTATATTGAGTCAAGTTTGTTTTGTCAAGACGACGACCCCCTCTTTTTATGATTCTGATGTTTAGAATGGTACCGGATTAAACACTGAATTGGAACGGGTCGCCCGACCCATATATTTTAGAATATGATTCTATTTAGACGTGATTAGATTAATACTTACTTGACTCCGGTTAGATAGGAATTCAAAAAACCCCTTATCCGTTGAAGATTTCTCAACGAAAACTTCTTACAGCTCGATTACAAATTCATGAATGAAACCGCGGATTTTTCTATTTCGATTGTATACTTTGGTGTATACACGCTATGCAAATAAGCAAAAAGGGGGTGCTTATTCTATTTGAATCATAGAAAGAGTGATTATTTGATTCTTTTTGTTCCGTGAATCCTAATCCAATCAAAACTTCTCAAATTTTCATAATCTGTAGAAAAAATTCCTAGATTCTTCCTTATAACTTCGCTAAAAGGCTAATAGAATAGTTTTGTTAATTACTATACTCCTTACTATATCCATATACTACTTTTTTTAAATGAAGTCCAATCGGATTCAAAGATTTCCTATTGATTCCTGTCAAAAGGGAACAATTTGAGTATAGGTTCCGCACGTTTTTTTTTTTTTAGAATGGGTCCGCTTTTATGGTATTTTGTACTGTACGATTCCTTTGTTTGTGGGATTTTTTATCCCACGAGAGGTAATGAGAAGAATTATCGAATGGATTGTTACCTATGCCGAGATCGCGGATAAATGGAAATTTTATTGATAAGACCTTTTCAATTGTAGCCAATATCTTATTACGAATAATTCCGACAACTTCAGGAGAAAAGGAGGCATTTACCTATTACAGAGATGGTGCGATTTGATTCTTTTTTTTTTTTTCTCAGTCTTACGAGAAGGGCACACGCTTCCGGATAGAAAGAAAATTGTTGTTTTTTTGAAAAAAAAAACCTACGCTTGTTGAAGGTGAAGTTTGGGGAAACCGAGAACAATACCTTCTGTCGTGTATCCTCGGTTGATGCAACCTCATATGCTTCAATTTTTGATTCTAGTCTTGAGCGAAAGGTTAGCCTATAGGTTCTGGATTACAGGTTAATACTACTTCACTAGTACCAATTAGGTGGCATAGGGGAAGAAGCACTACATCTAGGAATCAACCACACAAAAAACTTTGTTAAAAATTCTCCCCTTTCCTGATCAGGATCGGGACTAACAAGAATGGTTGGGAAAACCAACATCCATCTCGTTCGTACTTTGGATACCCATATAACCATCGAAGGCTGTTGAAGTGACTAATTCCTGGAAATAGGGGGCGTTGAGGACAAATAAATTGTTGGAGTTACCTTTTCTATCTATTGCCAACACGCTTGGTGTTAAGAAAAGACCTTTTGCAGGGGGGGTTGGCTAGAAATTTCTTGCAAAAACACTAGTCCCTGTTCGTTCATAATGAGAATATTTCCCTTTTTTTTATTCAGTGGATTTG